ATTGGTACTATATATTTAATTTTTGCGGCCTGAGCCGGTATACTAGGGACAGCATTAAGTATAATTATTCGAGCTGAACTTGGACAACCAGGATCTTTAATTGGGGACGACCAAATTTATAATGTTGTCGTTACTGCCCATGCCTTTATTATAATTTTCTTTATAGTTATACCCGCCCTAATTGGAGGGTTCGGGAACTGGCTGGTACCATTAATAGTATCAGCCCCAGATATGGCTTTCCCACGAATAAATAACATAAGTTTCTGACTTTTACCGCCTTCCCTATTACTGTTACTTAGTTCATCAATAGTAGAATCAGGTGCAGGAACAGGTTGAACGGTTTATCCGCCTCTAGCTGGAAATTTATCTCACAGAGGGGGTGCTGTGGACCTTGCCATTTTCTCTTTACATTTAGCTGGTATTTCATCTATTTTAGGCTCTATTAATTTTATTACGACTATTATAAACATACGACCAAAGGAAATAACTATAGAACGAATACCTTTATTTGTTTGATCTGTTTTTATTACTACAATCTTACTACTTCTTTCATTACCTGTTTTAGCTGGAGCAATTACTATACTTTTAACAGACCGAAATTTTAATACTTCTTTCTTTGACCCTAGTGGTGGTGGTGACCCTATTTTGTACCAACACCTATTCTGGTTCTTTGGCCACCCAGAAGTTTATATTTTAATTTTACCAGGTTTTGGGATAATTTCTCATATTATTTGTTATCAGACTGGAAAGAAGGAACCTTTCGGAACTTTAGGAATAATTTATGCTATATTAGCCATTGGTCTATTAGGATTCATTGTATGAGCCCATCACATATTTACAGTTGGTATAGACGTAGACACGCGTGCCTATTTTACTGCAGCAACCATAATTATTGCAGTCCCAACTGGTATTAAAATTTTTTCTTGATTAGCTACTTTACACGGAACACACGTAAAATATGACGCCCCAATGTTATGGTCCTTAGGGTTTGTCTTCTTATTTACAATAGGAGGAATCACTGGAGTAATTTTAGCTAACTCTTCAATTGATATTGTTTTACATGATACGTATTATGTAGTTGCTCACTTTCATTATGTTCTCTCAATAGGAGCAGTCTTTGCTATTCTTGCTGGTATTACCCATTGATTTCCTTTATTCTTTGGATTGGGATTCAATAATACATATCTTAAGGCTCACTTTTTCACTATGTTTTTAGGTGTTAATCTAACTTTCTTCCCTCAACATTTTCTTGGATTAAGAGGAATGCCTCGTCGATACTCCGATTACCCCGATTTTTTAACTAAATGAAATATTGTATCTTCTATTGGTAGAATTATCTCAATAGTAAGTGTAATTATATTTATTTTTATTTTATGAGAAGCCATAGTAAGTAAACGTATGATTGTAAATACACATTACGTTAATACAGCTATTGAGTGACAACTTAACCTCCCACCTGCCGAACACACTTTCAACCAAATTAATATTTTAATTAAATAATTAATGATAACCTGATCCACTATTATATTTCCTAACGCTAATTCACCCATTATGGAGCAAATAATTTTCTTTCATGACCATAGTATAATTATTTTAGTGCTAATTACAATTCTTATTACTTATATGATAATTAATATTATATGTAACAAATTTACTAACCGATACCTACTTGAGGGGCAAGATATTGAAACAATCTGAACTGTACTACCTGCAATTATGCTTGTCTTTATTGCTCTTCCTAGCCTACGCCTACTGTACCTAATAGAAGAATCATTCGAACCCTCGATAACTATCAAGGTCATTGGGCACCAATGATACTGATCTTATGAATATTCTGACTTTGACCTAAGATTTGACTCCTTTATAATCCCACAAACAGAAATAGACCTAAATTCCTTTCGATTACTAGATGTTGATAACCGATTAGTTATTCCATTCAATGTTAACACTCGATTTTTAATTACTTCTGCTGACGTAATTCATGCTTGAACTGTGCCAGCCTTAGGTGTCAAGGTGGATGCTGTCCCAGGCCGTTTAAACCAACTTTCATCTATTGCTAACCGCCCAGGACTTTTCTTTGGTCAATGTTCTGAAATTTGTGGTGCTAACCATAGTTTTATACCTATTGCCTTAGAAGTAACATCTATCAATAATTTTATAAACTGAATTAAAAATATAAACTCATTGAATGGCTGAAATGAAAGCAGTGGTCTCTTAAACCATCCCATAGTAATCGTATACTTTCAATGAATGAAAAATTAGTTAATAAATAACATAGAAATGTCATTTCTAAATAACTCATAGGTATTTTTCAATTCCACAAATAGCACCTATAAATTGACTATTTATTTCACCTTTAACTATTTTTATTTGTCTTATTACACTTACTATTATTTACTTTAGTTTTAATGTTATACCCCATAAAACAGAAAGTAGAACAAATATTACAAAAACACACCCAAACTTCAAATGATAACTAACCTATTCAGTATTTTTGACCCCTCAACTTCTTCAATATTTAGTATAAACTGACTAAGTATAGTATTTCCAGTTCTGTTAGCTCCTTATTTATACTGAGCTTTCCCATCACGTATTCAAATAGTATTTTTTATATTATCTAACTATATTATTAGCGAATTAAAAAATAATCTAACAAAGGAAAATTTTAAAACTTTATTAATTTTTTTCACTTTATTCTGATTTGTCATATGTAATAACCTAATAGGGTTATACCCCTATATTTTTACAGCAACAAGTCATCTTGTTATTACTTTAACCCTAGCCCTTCCTTTTTGAATCTTATTTATATTATATGGCTGAATTAATTTAACTAATCATATATTTACACATCTAGTTCCTCTAGGAACTCCTATAGCTTTAAGTTTCTTTATAGTTTTTATTGAAACAATTTCTAATGTTATTCGCCCTATCACACTATCAGTACGTCTAGCGGCTAATATAATTGCCGGACATCTTCTTCTTAGTCTTCTAAGAGGTATCAGTGAAGCTATGCCTATTATCTTTATCCCATCTTCAATTGTTTTAGCTACTCTTTTAACCCTAGAATATGCAGTTGCTATCATTCAAAGATACGTTTTTATTACTCTTATGTCTCTCTACCTTAATGAAATTAACTAACTAATGGCATTTCACCCCTTTCATCTAGTCGAACGTAGCCCATGACCTCTAACAGGTTCATTAAGAGCGCTTATATTAACCACAGGACTCGTTGACCTTATACATCATAGCAGAATAACTTTATTATCTCTTGGACTTCTATTTACACTTATAACTATGTACCAATGATGACGAGACATTACTCGTGAGGCAACATTTCAAGGTCATCACACATTAATTGTTAAAAACGGAATAAAATGAGGAATAATCCTTTTTATTGTTAGTGAAATCCTATTTTTCTTTAGATTCTTTTGAGCTTTTTTTCATGCTAGCCTAGCCCCCGATGTAGAGCTTGGTATAGTCTGACCGCCTACCGGAATTACTCCTTTTAACCCCTACCACATTCCTCTTCTTAACACTACTATTTTACTAGCTTCAGGTGTAACTGTTACATGATCTCATCACAGAATTCTAGAAAAAAACTACTCCGGAGCTTTTAATGGCTTAGCCCTTACTATTTTTCTTGGTATCTATTTTTCAATCCTTCAAGCTTTTGAGTACATTGAAGCCCCCTTTACTATTACAGACAGTATTTACGGAACTACTTTTTACGTAGCAACCGGATTCCACGGACTACACGTACTAATTGGAACAAGTTTCCTAATTGTTAATATTATCCGTATATTTAATGGCCATTTTAGCTCAAATCACCATTTTAGTTTTGAAGCTGCAGCCTGATACTGACACTTTGTTGATGTGGTTTGATTATTTTTATATACATTTGTTTATTGATGAGCATTTTATCTTATTAGTATAAAAAGTACATTTAATTTCCAATTAAAAAGTTCAAATATGAATAAGATAATTAAGTTTATTTTACTTGCATCTGTTTTAGCTATTGTTGTTATAGCCGCATCTTTTTTTTTAAGAAAAAAAACCTTTATAGATAAAGAAAAAACAACCCCTTTTGAGTGTGGATTTGACCCTTACTTAATAACTCGAACCCCATTTTCTCTACGATTTTTTAAAATTGCTATTATTTTTTTAATTTTTGATATTGAAATTGTCCTAATTTTACCCTTGCCTATCATTAATAGCTCTATAAATAGAATGTATATAACATCTAGTTTAGTAATTGTCTCAATTATTTTAGCTGGGCTACTATACGAATGACAACAGGGGAGCCTTGACTGAATAAAGTAGATAAGTATTTAAACATATAAAACCTAACCTGCAATTAGAAATTGCCCCTGGGCCTTATCTAACAAAAGAAGCGAAGTTTTGCACTCAGTTTCGGCCTGAGCTTTGATATTATTCCTTTTGTATCATTAATAGAAGCCAAAAAGAGGCAACTCACTGTTAATGAGTTTATTGAATAATATTCCTATTAAACCAAGAATTATAAAAATTAGGGGCTGCTAACCACTAAGCAATGTATAACATTTAATTCTTAAAGTTTTTATAGTATAATTAATACATAACATTTTCATTGTTAAGCTGTTCTATTAGAACTAAAAATACTCTTAAAGCTTAGCTTTTCTCAGCATTTTCAACGCTACGTTTTATATAAACTATAAAAGTAAAAAATAAAATACAAAAATAAAATAAAAGCTATTAGTATTATCATTTTCAAGTCTCCATACTGAGCTCTAACAAAATTATGCGATAAGTCTTGACTTAACTTTTGCATCCCACTTGCCCCCAACTCTTCTATTCAACCTTGATCACTAACTAAATGATAATATAAAGAGTTATCTAAAATTTTTATAAAAGCACCCCCAGAAATTAAAGGTAAAAACCATATAGTCCCTATAAACTGTGAATATCTACCCATTTCTCCACTTTTTCAAACTCTATTAAAGTGTACATAAAAAAGTCAAATACCAAAAGAAATCAAAACTAAATTTAAAATTTTAACTTCAAATCTTAAATGTATAAAAATAGGATGAGGAAAAATGACTCAAGACAAAGCACAACCTAAAAATACTACAATAAGACCTATAATTATAATTGGGTTAACTATCAATCTTGTTTCGTAATATCCTTGTACTGGTCTTTCAAAAATACCCTTTCATATACCATAATATATAAGTCGTAAAGAGTAAGTTACTGTAAACATTGTGGCAAGCATAATTATTAATAATATAATATAGTTATTATTTATTATATACATAATTTCTAAAATTATATCCTTAGAATAAAACCCACTTAAAAAGGGAAACCCCGCCAATGAGAGTCTAGCAAGAGTTATTATACCTCTAATTAAGGGTGATAATTTTCACATTAACCCTATTCTACGAATATCTTGTCTTCCACCCACACCATGAATAACAACCCCGGCACATAAAAATAATATTGCCTTAAATAAGGCATGAGTAATCAAATGAAAAAAGGCTAAATTATAATACCCTACAGAAAGAATTATTATTATGACTCCTAGCTGGGATAACGTAGAAAGCGCAATAATCTTCTTTAAATCAGTCTCTAAATTAGCACCCAACCCTGACATAAATATAGTTATAATAGATATAAATATTAAAATATAAGATAAATTTCCATTAGAATAAAACCCTCTTAAACGAATAATTAAATAAACCCCAGCTGTTACTAAAGTAGAAGAGTGAACTAAAGCTGACACAGGAGTTGGAGCTGCTATAGCCGCTGGTAGTCAAGCTGAAAAGGGTATCTGCGCTCTCTTAGTTACTGCCCCTATTATTATAAAACAACCAACATAATACATCATATCATTAGACAAACTGAATTCAATAAATGAAAAACTACCAAAATTAAGTATAAAAATAACACTTAAAAGTATACCTACATCTCCAATTCGATTAGTTAAAACTGTAATTATCCCAGCTCTATTAGATCTCTCATTTTGGTAATAAATTACCAAACAATAAGAAACTAAACCTAAGCCATCCCAACCTAATAGAATTATTACTATATTAGGACTTAAAATTATAAGGACCATAGAAGCTACAAATAATAATACTAAATAAACAAACTTATTTTTTCCTGTGTCCCCTTCCATATAGCTGTCACTATAAAAAACAACCATAGAAGAAATAAACAAAACAGCTGAAATAAATAAACATCTCACCCAATCTAATAAAAAATATAATTTTAAATCAACACTATTAAATCTTATTAAAATAATTTCTAACAAAGTACTATTTATCAATAGTAGTTTTCTTATGCTCATTAAAAAAAATATTAGTCTAATAGACAACAAAAAACAAGCTCAAAACCGATATAACACTACCCAAAGTAATAATACATCTATAAATCCACAATTTATAATTTTAATTAAACTATTTGAGTTTAAAGTCAATTAGAAAATAACTCAATCTTAATAATATACATTAAAAGAGGATAAAAATGAGAATATATTAGTATATACTCTCGTCTTCTAATTATTTCTGTGCCATATAAAAATCATGACTTTCCATGTTGAGAATATGAAAACAAATACAATGAATAACAAGCCGAAATAAAAGATAAAATTATTAATAACCCAATAGTTAAAAAATTTCACTTTAAAACTCTTCCCATGAGTAATAAAATTTCTCCTAATAAATTTATTGAAGGGGGAGCTCCTATATTAATAACTCTAAAAATAAACCACCAAAAAGTTATTGAAGGAAAAAATATTATTAGACCCTTTATTAATATTAAACTACGTGTAAAAAACCGCTCATACATTATATTAGCTGCACAAAAAAGAGCAGAAGAACATAAGCCATGCCCTAATATAAGGATTATAACACCGTAACCCCCTCATAAGGTACCAGACAATAGACCACCAATTACAAGACTCATATGACAAACTGAAGAATAAGCAATCAATGATTTAATATCAACCTGCCGCATACAAATAAATCCTACATAAACAGCCCCTACCAAACTAACTGATATAATAACATAGTCTAAACTAAACAAACTAGAATATAGTATTATACTGTAAACACGGTAAATCCCGTAACCACCCAACTTAAGTAAGACACCAGCTAATATTATCGAACCAGCTACTGGCGCTTCGACATGAGCCTTTGGTAATCATAAATGAACAGAGTACATCGGCATTTTAACTAAAAAAGCAAAAAGTAATATTAAACTTCAATAACCTCTACTAGTTAAAAAATAATTTATATAGTCCAAATATACAAAACTTATACTTCTCTGAAAATTTATTATAACTAAGACTAAAAGTAAAGGCAACGACCCAAACAAAGTATAAAGTAATATGTAAATACCAGCCTGAATACGCTCAGGCTGCCCCCCTCAAATAAAAATTATTATCATAATCGGAATTAAAACTGCTTCAAAAAACAAATAAAACCCGAGAAGGTTATATACACAAAAACATAATAATAATATACATAGTATTATAGCCGTAAAAAAAAAGAAACTAGGTCTGTTTTTTGCATCTGTTTTAGCTATCGCTATGACCATCAACACACTGATTCAAACTCTCAATATACATAAAAGCAATGACATCTCATCAAACACAAATAAAGAACTTACTCCTATAAAGCCATCCCAGTTTATAAATTGAAACGACAATAAAATAAAAGCATCATAAAAAATATATAGACCAAAATCTCAACAACACTTACCACATATCTTACAGCTATCAAAATTAAAGACCCAAGCACTACTATTAACATCTTAAAATACTAAAGCTTCTTAACTGGTCTCTACCATAAAAATAGACTCTTATTACCAAAACCCCTAAGCCTAGACTAGCCTCACACACTACTAAAACTAAATAAAATACAATTAACTCAACTATAGAAGCTAGCACAAAATTTATTATAACCAAAAATACACCTAATATTATTAATTCTAGTGAGAGCAACAATGCTAACATGTGCTTGCGGTTATAAACTAAAGAACATAAACCAGATAAAAATAAAACTAAACCAAAAGATACCATTAATTACAATACACTTAGCTATTATAATTTATACAAAATATTGGTCTTGTAAACCAAAAAAGGAGATATCCTTATAGCATCAGAAAAGATGTTACTCAGCCTAGATCCCCAAAATCTAAATATTATTTATACTATTTTCTGATATTAAACTTCTTTTAATTTTAGGTACACTATTTTGCGCAAATACACACCCAATTGCCTTAATTATTTTATTAATTTGTGCAACACTTACTGCTTCAATAATAATTTCTACTTTTTTAAAAAGTAGTTGATTCAGTCTAATTTTTATTTTAATTATACTAGGCGGGATACTAATTTTATTCATTTATATTGCCAGACTTGCTTCAAATGAGCCTTTTATAAAAAATAAAATTTTATATTTAGCCCCCTTTATCCTATTTTTACCTTCTTTTAAAAATAACTATATAAATAACTTTTTTGAAAATAGACTATACACATTATTCAGAACTAGCAGATCTTTCAATAATTATATAGCTATTCTTTATCTGTTATTATCCTTACTAGTGGTAATCGAAATTATTTCTTGCTACAAGGCGCCCTTACGCTCAAACAACTAATGCTTTTACGTAAAACACACCCCCTTATTAGAATTGTAAACTCATCCCTTGTAGATTTGCCTTCCCCTTCAAATATCTCTTATTTATGAAACTTTGGAAGCCTTTTAGGTATATGTCTGGGTATCCAAATTATTTCTGGCTTTTTTCTAGCAATACACTTTACAGGAGACGTATCAATTGCCTTTAATAGAGTTTCCCATATTTCACGAGATGTGAATAATGGTTGGCTAATTCGATCAATCCACGCCAATGGTGCTAGCCTATTCTTTTTTCTTGTGTATATCCATATCGGGCGTGGAATCTACTACTCGTCCTTTCACTTACACTTTACTTGAAGCAGAGGTATCGCTATTGTTCTTGTTCTTATAGGAACAGCTTTCCTTGGTTATGTACTTCCTTGGGGCCAAATATCATTTTGAGGAGCAACAGTAATTACAAATCTTTTATCAGCAATTCCGTATGTAGGAAATATACTAACATATTGAATTTGAGGTGGCTTTTCCGTAGATAATGCTACATTGACACGTTTTTTTTCCCTGCACTTTATTTTACCTTTTGTTCTAGCAGTACTAGTTATTACGCATATTGTTTTCTTACACGAAACTGGTTCTAATAACCCTCTAGGAACCCCTATAAACATTGATAAAATTCCTTTTCATCCCTATTTTACTTGAAAGGATATTTTTGGTATGCTAGTCGTAATGACTTTGTTTAGTACTATTGTTCTAATTTTCCCCTATAAGCTCTCAGACCCAGAAAATTTTATCCCTGCAAACCCCCTTGTTACACCCCCCCATATTCAGCCTGAGTGATATTTTCTTTTTGCTTATGCTATTTTACGTTCTATTCCTAATAAATTAGGTGGTGTAATCGCCTTATTTATGTCTATTGTAATTTTAATTAGTTTACCTCTATCTATAAAAAATTTATTTAACCCCACCCACATATATCCTTTAAACAAAATTCTTTTTTGGCTTTTTATTAACACGTTTCTACTACTAACTCATCTAGGGGCCTGCCCAGTTGAAGAGCCTTATGTCTTGATCAGACAAATTTTAACCGTTTTTTATTTTTCATATTTTATCCTAGTACCTATAATCTCTTACAAAAACTGTCCATTTAACTAAGCTTAAGTGTTTACTTTGAAAGTAAAAAATAGAAATATCTAATGGTCTGTCAAATAATGATACATTTATTTTAAACAAATAAAATTACATAGCCACAAATTATAATTACTAACAAAAAAATACTATAAGGTAAAATTACCTTTCAAGCTAATATTATTAAATTATCATACCGAAACCGAGCTAACGTCCCACGAATCCACAAATAAAATACCACAATTAATATTATTTTATAGCAAAAAAACCCGACTCCACCTATAAATATAACTGAGGTAATTATACTTATAAAAATAATATTTCCATACTCAGCCATAAATAAAATAGCAAACCCACCGCCACCGTACTCTACATTAAACCCAGAGACTAATTCAGACTCTCCCTCTGCAAAATCAAAAGGCGTTCGATTAGTTTCAGCTAACACTGTAACTAGCCACAATATAAATAAATTTCATAGCCCAAATAAAAAGATATAATTTTCTTGAACCTCTGTAATATTAATTAAATTATAGCCTCTGCTCATTATTAGTACACCTAATAGAATAAAACTAAAACCTACTTCATACGAAATAGTCTGTGCAACGCCCCGATAAGCCCCCAATAGCGCGTACTTCGAGTTAGAAGCCCAACCACCCCCTAAAATCACATAAACTCCTAGTCTTGAAATTACCAAGATTCATATAAACTCATAACTTAGGCTTAAACCAGACTCTCAAGGAAAAGCTATCCAAAACATTAATATTAAGGCTAAAGATAAAACTGGCGCAGCATAATAAATAAAAGAATTGTACCAAATTAAAAAATTATTTTCCTTAGTAAATAATTTTACTGCATCAGCAAAAGGCTGCAAAACCCCCATAAAGCCTACCTTATTGGGCCCCTTACGAATCTGAATATAGCCTAAAATTTTACGTTCTAAAAGAGTTACAAAGGCCACTCTAATTAAAACACAAATTAATAAAAGTAAATAAAATAAAAAATCCACTACTAACAACTCAAAGAGTATGTGAGGAGCTTAAATCCACCGCACTAATCTGCCACATTAGTCTACTAACTGACTATTAAGCCATATTCAAATTCTAAATTTGATACAATAATTCTGCCTAGTTAGCAAACTTAATTTATTTACTTAAATTTATATAAAAATTATACTAAACTGGTCCTTTCGTACTAAGCCTAGTTTTATCATTAAGTAGGTAGAAACTAACCTGGCTTACGCCGGTCTGAACTCAAATCATGTAGTGATTTAATAGATGAGCAATCTACCTTTATTAACTTCTGCATTAATAAGGTCCACTAATTCAACATCGAGGTCGCAAACTATTTTACCAATATGAACTATCCAAAATAATAACGCTGTTATCCCTAGAGTATCTTGTTCTTTTAATCGATTATAACGGATCTAATAAAAGATTCTTAATCTTTTACTGTCGCCCCAACCAAAATATTATCATTAAAATAAGTATTTAAATTATTATAATTAACAAAAAATATTAAAGATTCATAGGGTCTTCTTGTCCCACTAATTTATTTAAGCTTTTTCACTTAAAAATCAAATTCTAATATTTTTGTAAAAACAGCTTCTCCCCGTACCTCCATTCTCTTAGCACCCATTTAAAGCCTTATTTCAATACCTTCGCATAGTCAAAATACCACGGCAATTTAATTTTCATTGAGCAGAATTTATTTTTAATTAAACCTAAAAAAATTGTTTTTGATAAACAGTCGGGAAAATATTTTGCCGAATTCTTAAACAAAAGCAAAATCTAAAATAAATTTTAATTTATACTAATAACATCATTATTAATTAAATAATCAATTGTATTTAATATATTATTACTTAATTTACTCTTTAAAAAGATTTACTTTATTACAAGCTAAGCTAACTTTAAGCCTCAAAATCTTATATAGATACCATATAAAAATTTAAAGTAGCTTATCCCACCTTAAAGCTTCCTTTTAATAATTTAATTTATCTAACAAAAGGATCTATGTGTAATATTATTTTTATAACCAGATATCTCATACTTTGATTAAAATTTCATTTCTACCTAATATTTTTATTTTTTGATTCAACAGAAAATTTCAATGTATAGTAGATCAGCATGTCTCGGGATATTTAAATAACTAAATTTTTTCGAAGCTCCCTTATGCAAAAGGTAATTTAAATGCTATAATTAATTTTAATTTTCAAATATTTCAAATTTCCTTCACAGTACTTTCTCTTAATTAACTTTTTAGTGTAACTTTATAAAAATTTTACCTTTAAATAAATATTTAATCCATAACTTAAGACTAACAAAATATAAAGATAGCTACTAGCAAACTTTCATTGTAAATGAAATATCGACAACTTTGATTTTATCTTTAAAAACACCTTCCGGTACTTTTACTTTGTTACGACTTATCTCAACATTAAATGAGAGCGACGGGCGATATGTGCATATTTTAGAGCTAAATTCAATTTAAGATTATATCATAAATTTACTATTAAATCTTTCTTATCAACTCCTTTTAATAGAATTAACTTGTTAAATTATAATTAATATAATTCACCTCAAACCTAAGTATGAGCTGCACCTTGACCTAACGTACTTAACTGGCTGCACCTTGACCTAACGTACTTAACTGGCTGCACCTTGACCTAACGTACTTAACTGTGTAAGCCTCTATGATCACCATAAAGTATCATATTAAGATAGCGGTATACAAACTGACCTAACAAACTTAGGTGATATACTGGCGTTGTATCCTTTATAGGGCAAATTCCTCTAAATAGATTAAAATACCGCCAAACTCTTTTGGTTTCATGTTCAACACTTACTACCAATCTCTATTAATATAATAGGGTATCTAATCCTAGTCATATGTATAATTTTATAAATTCTAACTAATTATGCCATAAAATTTAAAATTTAACCTTATAATTTTATAAAATCTAATAATGCATTAATATTTATATCGTTTATATTTATTGGGCCATCCTGTATAACCGCGGCGGCTGGCACAGGATTCGCCTGGCCCTAAAGTACAAGTCTTAATTTATATAATAAATTTAAAAATATAATCTTCTATATATAAAACTATAGTTAGAACATAAAGAATGTGTACTACACAAATATAAAACTATAGTTAAATAATCTTTTAATAGATTCTTTTTTTTTTTCTTTTAGAATCTATTAAAAGTATGAACTGTATTTACCCAACATATTATTTTTCCTATTAAATAAATAGAATGTAAAAGCATATGTTTTGTAAATACAAGTTTACATAACTGTTTATGAAAACTTAATAGTCCTCACGGTTTGCATTACTCCAGTGATTCCTTTTAGCCTACCAGAGTTTTAGAGTAAAGCATATGTACTGTAATTTACATTACTTCACATATAATTTATAGTTGCACACCTGACACCTATTATAACTTTTATATTATAATATTTGTAACAATTTTAGATTATTTTTTTAAAAAACATTTCTTATAAAATAAAGTGCCTGATAAAAAGGACTATCTTGATAGGATAGATCATGTACCATGTACCTTTATTAACTTTGGTGGTAAACCACCCCCTTCAATATCAAAAATTAATGTGCCAAAACACCTAAAGTTAATATTAAAATTAAAGTGTACTATAAAGTAAGCTAAGTTAAAGCTAGTGGGCTCATACCCCAAATATGATAAATATCCTTTATAAATTTTTTATAGCATAAATATATTATTTTTTATTATTTTAATTATCTCTACTATGTTTGCTTTATCTAGAGATAGTTGGTTCCAGCTTTGAGCTTCCTTGGAAATCAATATAATAGTTTTTATCCCTCTTATATTTAATAAAAATAATATTTCTATTAATAGAATAATAAAATACTTTTTAATCCAAGCTTTTGCCAGTTCTATCTTTATTTTTATAATACTTATGTCTCAAACTTTTATATGGGAATTCTTATACTCAAATTTCATTACACTTGCTATATCCATAAAACTAGGTCTTTTCCCGGTTTATTTTTGGTTTCCTCAGGTAAGAGAGGGCTTAACCTGGACCAGCTTTACTTTACTTTCAACCTGGCAAAAAGTTATCCCAATATATGTTATAGCAAGCAGAAGACATCAGATTCTTCCAATTATTATTATTTTCTCAGCCCTCATTGGCTGTTTAAGAATAATCAACCAAACTAGTTTACGAAAACTATTTGCTTACTCATCCCTAACACACATGTCCTGAATAAGCCTATGTATAATTAACGCCAATAATGGTTGAATAAATTATCTTATTGTGTATATCCTAATTATAATTTCAATTTATTTTATTTTTAAATCTATAAACTCAAGAACTATTGATAATATTAAATTTATATATAATAAAACACAAACCCTAACGCTATTAATTACAATAATATCTCTAGGGGGTCTGCCACCTTTCCTTGGATTTTTCCCTAAGTGAATAGTTATCTCTAACACACCTATGTACAATTTTTTTATTATATTTATCTTAATTATCTCATCATTAATTAGAATTTTCATTTACCTTCGAATTTTATACCCATTACTATTTACTAAATTTATTAATACAAAAAAAACTAGCTCATTCAATAGTACCCTGCCTATCACATTAAATATAATCATATTAATCCCAATTATACCACTAATTTTTTTTTAAGACTTTAAGTTAAAAAAACTATTTACCTTCAAAGTAAAAATTAAATTATATTTAAGTCTTAGTTTGAAACATCTTTAAACTTGCAATTTAATAATTTTAATTAATATATAAGACCTGGCAAAGGAGTTTTACTCGTAAATAAATTTACAATTTATCGCTTAATCTCAGCCACTTTACCGCGATGATTATTTTCTACAAATCATAAGGAC